TGAAAATTATGTTAGAGTATTTAGTGTTGGGTTACTTTTTATAGGTTTTTAGTGGGTGTTTTTGGGCTAGTGTCGGATTGCAGTATATAAAAATTGGTGTGCATATATATATATATATATATAATGGCCAATTTACATGCGCAACTTGTTGGTTCATACGCTCTCGAGCCTTCCTTGGTTTAGGGGTTTGACAGGGATAACAGGATTTGTTGAGCGTAGGGGGTAGGGGGGTTTGTCGCGCGAAAGCCGGGCAATACTGTAAGGATAAATTGAACAAGAGATGAATGTGTTATGCACTTGAGTTAATATAATGTAATGTTTAAACTTATGTCTTACGATAATTAACTTATATTATCACATTCAAGAAAGATGTTCAACCTTAATTTACCATTTGTCCTGCACTGTGAGATGCCAAGTGAAAGGAAAACTATAAAGAGATACGTTATGCATATAATAGAATGCTAGCATGGTGGGTTATGAAATGTATGTACTACACCATTAATCAGATGCCAGTATAATACATTTATAATGGAATTTTACAATTATTGTCCTTGAAATAGGAACCAGATGCCAGTAATAGTTCATTTTATGTAACTGTAAATGATTATGTCCTTGACCTTTATCATTCATAATATGTTTTTATGTAAAATATTGGTGATCTCTTATTACATTAAAATGGTTTGATAAATATTTCAGTTGATTTAAGCTAAGAATAATTGTATATTATCCATGAATCAGTTCTTAAAGAATTAATCTATTTTTTAGTTTGGAATAAAAGTATTCTGGTTTATCAGTTATGTCATATGCAAGGCTTAAAAGTTAGTACATGCTTTATGGTTAAATTAATGATATGGTGATAATACATATATGTATTATCACCATATAAATGCAGAAAATAGTTTAGCTTAGAATTCTGGCTTTGGGAGTCAGTGGTGAGAGTTAAAGTCTCTCTTTTCTGGGCGCTAGGGAGGAGTTTAACCTCCGATCTTCGGATTACAAGACCGATGCTTTTAGGCTAAGCTACTAGGGCAAGCTCATTTTAGTGCTTTGTTTTCTAGTCATCCTGCTAGTGGAAATAGGATAAGGAATAGTGCGAAATATAGGACGGATGCGATTTGTCCAATAATGATGAATGGGTGTTCTACTGGTATGCCTCCGATTCATGTTAGGATTACTATATCTGCTACTAGGGTTCAAAATAGGAATTGGGTAATTGGGCGGAATGTGAGTCCTCGTTGTTTTGAGGTGTGTAGAAGTGGTACTACTATAAGCACAAGGATGGAGAATAGTAGTGCGAGAACACCTCCTAGTTTGTTTGGGATAGATCGTAGGATGGCATAAGCGAATAGAAAATACCATTCAGGTTTGATGTGTGGGGGAGTGACTAGTGGGTTTGCGGGGGTGAAGTTTTCTGGGTCTCCTAGCAGGTTTGGGGAGAATAGTGCTAGTAGGGCAAGGGCGAGGAGTATAATTACGAATCCAAGGAAATCTTTGTAGACGAAGTAGGGGTGGAATGGAATTTTGTCTGCGTCCGAGTTTAATCCGATTGGGTTATTGGACCCTGTTTCGTGAAGAAATAGCAGATGGATAATGGTTGCAGCGGCAATGATAAATGGTAAGAGAAAGTGGAATGCGAAGAATCGTGTTAGTGTTGCATTGTCTACTGAGAAGCCACCTCAGATTCACTGAACTAGTGTGTTTCCTATATATGGCACGGCGGATAGTAGATTTGTAATTACCGTGGCGCCTCAGAAGGATATTTGTCCTCATGGGAGGACGTAGCCGACGAAGGCTGTTATTATTACTAGTAGGAGGAGGATTACGCCGATGTTTCAGGTTTCTTTGTAAAGGTAAGATCCATAATATAGGCCTCGGGCAATGTGTATGTAGATACAGATAAAGAAGAATGATGCTCCGTTGGCATGGATGTTACGGATTAGTCAGCCGTAGTTTACGTCTCGGCAGATGTGGGTTACTGATGAGAATGCGGTTGAGATGTCTGAGGTGTAGTGTATGGCCAGGAATAATCCGGTTAGGATTTGGGTGATTAAACATAGTCCTAGAAGGGACCCAAAATTTCATCATGCTGAGATGTTAGATGGTGCTGGTAGGTCAATTAATGCGTCGTTGGCGATTTTTATAAGGGGGTGTGTTTTTCGTAGGCTTGCCATTGGTGGTTCTTGTAGTTGAATAACAACGGTGGTTCTTCAAGTCATTGGTCTCGGTTAAAGTCTGAGCAGGAATTATGACTTATTTCATGTTTTTATTATTGATAGCTTTAGTTGTGGGTTTGGTTGCTGTTGCTTCTAATCCTACGCCTTATTTTGCTGCTTTTGGTTTGGTGGTTGCAGCTGGGGTTGGGTGTGGGATTTTAGTTGGTCATGGGGGCTCTTTTTTATCGTTAGTTCTTTTTTTAATTTATCTGGGGGGAATGCTTGTGGTTTTTGCTTATTCGGCGGCTTTGGCTGCTGAGCCTTTTCCAGAGGCTTGGGGCAGTCGCTCTGTGTTGGGGTATGTTTTGGTTTATTTGCTTGGTGTTGGTTTAGTGGCGGGGTTTCTTTGGGGAGGTTGGTATGAGGGTTCTTGGGTGGTTGTAGACGGGTTGAAAGAGTTTTCTATTTTGCGTGGTGATATTAGTGGTGTGGCTGTTATATATTCGTCTGGTGGTGGAATGTTGGTTATTTGTGCTTGAGTATTACTTTTAACTTTGCTTGTTGTGCTGGAGTTGACTCGTGGTTTAAGTCGGGGGACTCTTCGAGCGGTTTAAAGGAGAGTTGGGATTGTGGCCAGGGTAAGGGTTAGGAGGAAGATGGTTAAATATGTTTTGATTATTCCTCGTGTGATGTCGCTTGTAATCTTGGCTATAATTGTTTGTGTTAGTGCTAGGCCTTTGGGTCCGATAGTTTCAAGCCATGTTTTGTCGAGTTGGGTGGCGGCGGATTGTCCTAGGGTAAGTTTGAGTTTGGGGAGAAGTCGGTGGATAATTGCGGGGAAAAATCCTAGTATGTTTGAGAAGTGGTGTGGGGGAATTGTTGGGGTGATTTTTATTTGTTTACTTGTTATGTTCGCTAAGTCTATGGCTACTAATAGGCCCAAGATGGTTACTGTAAGGGCTGCTAGTTTTAGGGTGACAGGTATGGTTATAATTGGTGTTTTTATTGGTAGGAAGTTGTGTGTAATAATGAATCCTGCAATGATGCTCCCTCAGGCAAGTCGTTTGATAGGGTTGATTACCAGTGGGTTGTTCTCGTTGATCGGGGATAGGGGAGGGAATCGTGGAGTTCCCATAATTACGAAGTATACCAGTCGGAAACTGTAGACTGCGGTAAATGATGTTGCGATTAGTGTGAGGGTTAGGGCTCAGGCGTTTAAGTGGGAGGTGTTTAGGGCTTCAATGATTGCGTCTTTTGAAAAGAATCCTGCTAGGAACGGGGTTCCTGTTAGGGCTAGGCTACCGATTGTGAAATAGGTTGAGGTGGCGGGTATAGTGTTAAACAGGCCTCCTATTTTTCGGATATCTTGTTCGTCATTAAGGCTGTGAATGATTGACCCTGAGCACAGGAATAGCATGGCTTTGAAGAAGGCGTGTGTACAGATATGGAGGAACGCTAGTTGTGGTTGATTTAGTCCAATTGTTACTATTATTAGTCCTAGTTGGCTTGATGTTGAGAAAGCTACAATTTTTTTGATGTCATTTTGGGTTAGGGCACAGGTAGCTGTAAATAGTGAGGTTAATGCTCCTAAGCAGAGGCAGGCTGTTAATACTAGTTGGTTGTTTTCTATGAGGGGGTGGAGGCGAATTAGTAGGAAGATACCTGCAACAACTATTGTACTTGAGTGAAGTAGGGCGGATACTGGCGTGGGACCTTCTATGGCGGATGGAAGTCAGGGGTGAAGGCCGAATTGGGCTGATTTTCCTGTTGCTGCTAGAGCAAGCCCTATTAGTGGAATTGTTATGTCGAAGTTTTTTGATAGGGTAAAGATTTGTTGAATCTCTCAGGAGTTAAGGTTTATTGCGAACCAGGCTATGGTTATAATTAGTCCAATGTCTCCTACTCGGTTGTAAATAACGGCTTGGAGGGCTGCTGTGTTGGCGTCTGCTCGTCCGTGCCATCATCCGATAAGAAGGAATGATATAATTCCTACTCCCTCCCAGCCAATAAATAGTTGAAATATGTTGTTGGCTGTGACTAGAATAATTATGGCCACCAAGAATGTGAGTAGGTATTTAAAGAATCGATTGATATTCGGGTCAGAGTGTATGTATCATAATGCAAACTCTAAGATTGATCAGGTAACGTATAGGGCGACTGGGACAAAAATTAGTGAGTAGTGGTCAAATTTGAAGCTGATACTTACATCAAATGTTATGGTGTTTATTCAGTGTCAGTTTGTAATAATGCCTTCTATTTTTAAGTCTAAGAAGATTATTAGTGGCAGGAGACTGATGAAGAATGCAGAGCCGACAGCGGTTTTGGTTGTTTCTGCCAGTTTGGATTCTTTTTGGTTAGGGTTTAGTGTAGTAAGTAGTGGGTATATTAGAATAAAGAGGATGAGAAGAAGCAGTGAATGTATAGTTAGTGTCATTTTAGCTTCTACTTGGATTTGCACCAAGAGTTTTTGGTTCCTAAGACCAGTGGATGAGCTGTTATCCTTTAGAAGCGCAAGGAAGCCATGGATTTTAACCATGGTGCGTAAGGATTAGCAGTGCTTACTATTTTCTGTTACTTCCTTGGTGAGTAAGGGGATTTTAACCCCTATCTTTAGAATCACAATCTAATATTTTGGTTAAACTATACTTACAGTAACACCATCCCCATATGAGTTCGGGTTTAGTTACGAGAAGAATGACTGGGACAAGGTGTAGGGTTATTAATAGGTGCTCTCGGGTGTGGAATGGTTGAAGTCCTATGATGTGATTTGGTGTTGGGCCTCGTTGTGATATTAGGAATATGTATAGGGAGTATCCGGCTGTAATTAGTGTTCCTAGTCCTGTAAGTAGGATTGTTCAGGGGGATCAGTTAAATAAGGTTGTGATGATTATGAGTTCTCCCATTAGGTTTGGGAGAGGTGGAAGTGCGAGGTTGGCGAGGTTGGCGATAAATCATCAAACTGCTGTTAGTGGAAAGATTACTTGTAATCCCCGAGCCAGGATTATGGTTCGGCTGTGGGTTCGTTCGTATGCTGTGTTGGCCAAGCAAAATAGTGCTGAGGACACTAGTCCGTGGGCAATTATTAAGATAATTGCTCCTGAAAACCCTCAAGGGGTTTGGATTAGGATTCCTCCTGCTACTAAGCCTATGTGGCTTACTGATGAGTAGGCAATTAGTGATTTTAGGTCTGTTTGTCGTAGGCAGATTGAGCCGGTTATAATAATACCTCATAGGGCTAGGATGATGAATGGGTAGGCTAGTTCTTTTGATAGTGGATCCAGTATAATTATTATTCGTATTATGCCGTATCCCCCGAGTTTTAGTAGTACTGCTGCTAGTACCATGGACCCGGCTACTGGGGCTTCTACATGTGCTTTTGGTAGTCATAGGTGGACCCCATATAGTGGTATTTTAACTAGAAATGCAATTAGGCAACCGGCTCATCAAACTATGTGGCCTCAAGAGTTAAGTTGTATAGGTTGCGAGTATTGAAGTACGAGTATTGATAGTGTTCCTGTGGATTGTTGTAGGAGAAGGAGGGCGACTAAGAGTGGCAGTGATCCTGCTAGGGTATAAAATAAAAAGTAGGTTCCTGCGTTGAGGCGTTCGGTTTGGTTTCCCCATCGGGTAATGATAATAAGGGTTGGAATTAGTGTGGCTTCGAATATGATATAAAATATAATAATTTCTGTGGCGCCGAATGCCATAATTAGGAAGGTTTGCAGTGAGGCAAGGAGTGAGATGTAAGAACGTTGGCGGTTAATTGGTTCGGGGTTGATGTGGTTTTGGCTGGCTAAAATTATTAATGGAAGGAGTCAACATGTTAGTACTAAGAGGGGGGTTGATAGTGGGTCTGTGGCCAGGTATGTGTTGGAGGAGGTTCATCCGGTTTCTGACGTTCATTTTATTCATGTTAGGCTAGTGAGGGCAATTAGGAGACTGTGTGCAGTTGTGGTTGTTCAAAGCCACTTAGGAGAGGTCAATCAGATTGTTGGGAATAGCATGATTGTGGGGATTAGCACTTTTAGCATTGTAGGAGGTTTAGGTTCTGTAGACGATCGGTTCCATGAGTGCGAGCTGTGGCGACTAGTAGTGCCAGGCCAGTGCTTGCTTCACAGGCGGAGAAGGCTAGCAGTAGTATAGGGGCTGTGGAGAACCCTGTGGATTCAAATTGTAGTGCTCATAGGGCTAGTGCAATAAACAGGGATAGTATTATTCCTTCTAAACAGAGGAGTGCAGAAAGCAGGTGGGTACGGTGGAATGCTAGGCCTATTAGTCCTAAGATAAATGCTGAGCTAAAACTGAAATGTACGGGTGTCATAAGGGGGTCGTGGAGTTAAACCACAATTTTCTGAGCCGAAATCAGAGGTCTTGTTTTGGACTAACTCCCTATTCCGCTCATTCTAGGCCACCTTGGGTTCATTCATAGATTAGTCCTAGGGTCAGTAGGATTAGGACTGTAGTGGCTCAAAAGAATGTTCCTGTGGGGTTGTGGAGTTGGTCTCCTCAGGGTAGTGGGAGGAGGAGGGCAATTTCTAGATCAAATAGAAGGAATAAAATTGCTACTAGAAAAAAGCGTAGAGAGAAGGGCAGTCGGGCGGATCCTAGGGGGTCAAATCCGCATTCGTATGGTGATAGTTTTTCTGCATCTGGGTTAATTTGTGGTAGTCAGAAGGATACAATTGCTAAGATTAGGGACAGGGCTGTTGTGATTGTTAAAATGGTTATAATTAAGTTCATTATCTTTCCTTGGAGTTTAACCAAGACTGTGTGATTGGAAGTCACTTGTACTAACTTTTATACTAGAAAGATTATGAGCCTCATCAATAGATAGATACGTAGAGGAATAATCATACTACGTCGACAAAGTGTCAGTATCAGGCGGCGGCTTCAAAGCCAAAGTGATGTTCGGATGTAAAGTGGTATTGGATCTGGCGTAGAAGGCATACTGCTAAGAAGGTTGATCCAATAATAACGTGTAGCCCGTGGAATCCTGTGGCTACGAAGAAGGTTGAGCCGTAGACTCCGTCTGCAATGGTGAAAGGTGCTTCGTAGTACTCTATGGCTTGAAGGGCGGTGAAGTAGAGTCCTAGAAGGATTGTTAATGCGAGGGATTGAATGGCTTGTTTTCGTTCCCCTTCTATGATACTGTGATGAGCTCACGTTACTGTGACTCCTGATGCTAATAGTACGGCTGTGTTAAGTAGTGGCACTTCGAAGGGGTCTAGTGGGGTGATTCCTGTGGGGGGTCAGCATCCTCCCAGCTCTGGTGTTGGCGCTAGGCTTGAGTGGTAAAATGCCCAGAAGAATCCAAGGAAGAAGAAGACTTCTGAAGTGATGAACAGGATTATTCCGTATCGCAGTCCTTTTTGTACTGGTGGTGTGTGGTGTCCTTGAAAGGTTCCTTCTCGGATGATATCACGTCATCATTGGTACATTGTGAGAAGTAGAAGGATTATTCCTAAGGCTATTAATGTTGTTGAGTGAAAGTGGAATCAGATTGCTAAGCCGGATGTTATTAGTAAAGCAGCGACAGCTCCGGTTAGTGGTCATGGGCTTGGATCGACTATGTGGTAGGCATGTGCTTGGTGGGCCATTAAACGTTTTCTTGTAGGTAAAGACTTAGGAGGAGTACAAATACGTAGGCTTGAATTATTGCCACTGCAACTTCTAGTAGTGTAAGCAGAAGTAGGACTGTAGCGGTTAAGATAGCCACTGTTGGTATTATTGGTATTAATACGAATACGGCTGTGGCGATGAGTTGAATTAACAGGTGTCCTGCAGTTAGGTTGGCTGTAAGTCGCACCCCTAGGGCTAGGGGTCGGATAAATAGGCTGATTGTTTCGATGATGATTAGTACGGGGATTAGTGGAACGGGTGTTCCTTCTGGTAATAAGTGTCCTAAGGCAACTGTTGGTTGATTTCGCATTCCGATGATTACTGTAGCGAGTCAGAGTGGTACGGCAAATCCTATATTTAGCGACAGTTGTGTTGTTGGTGTGAAGGTGTATGGGAGGAGTCCTAATATATTAATAGTGATAAGGAAAATTATTAGTGAGGCTAGCAGGAGTGCTCATTTGTGTCCTCCTATGTTTAGGGGCAGTATTAATTGGTTCGTGAAGCGGCTAATAAATCATCCTTGGATTGTGATGAGTCGGTTATTAACCCATCGGGATGATGGGGTTGGATATAGGACTCAGGGCAGTGCAATTGCGATGGCAATTAATGGGACTCCCAGGTAAGATGGGCTTGCAAATTGGTCGAAGAAGCTTGTTATCATGGTCAGTCTCAGGATTCAGTTTTGTGTTTTTCAGCGTTTACTGGAGCAGGCTCATTTGGTAAAATGTGGTTTAAGATTTTAGTTGGGATAATAGTTAAGAAGATTAGTCAAGAAAATATTAAAATTGCGAATCAGGGGCCGGGGTTTAATTGTGGCATTTCACTGGGGGTGGTCGGGAATCACCAATCTTTGGCTTAAAAGGCCAACGCTTTGTCCAATGTTTAGCTTCCTAGCGAGGCGTCTTCTAGTATCAATGAGGATCAGTTTCGTAAATGTTCTAGTGGGACTGCTTCGACTACAATTGGTATAAAACTGTGGTTGGCCCCGCAGATTTCAGAGCACTGTCCGTAAAACACACCTGGGCGTGAGGCAATAAAGGCGGTTTGGTTTAATCGTCCTGGCACTGCGTCTATTTTTACACCCAGGGACGGGACGGCTCAGGAGTGCAATACATCTTCGGCGGACACTAGAATACGAATTGGGGATTCTATGGGAACAACTATTCGGTGGTCTGTTTCTAAGAGTCGGAATTGTCCTGGGGTGAGATCCTGGGTCGGGATTATGTAGGAGTCGAAGCCCAGGTTTTCGTAGTCTGTGTATTCGTAGCTTCAGTATCATTGGTGTCCTATTGCTTTGATTGTCAGGTGGGGGTCATTAATTTCATCTATAAGGTATAAAATGCGTAGGGAAGGTAGCGCGATTAAGACTAAAATAACGGCTGGTAGAATAGTTCATACAATTTCGATTTCTTGTGAGTCTAAAATGTACTTGTTTGTGAGTTTGGTTGAAACCATTGCAATAATGATATATAACACTAAGGTGCTAATTAGAAATACAATTATTAATGCGTGGTCATGAAAGTGAAGAAGTTCTTCTATAACGGGTGATGCCGCGTCTTGGAATCCTAGCTGTGTTGGATGTGCCATTAGGTTTAAAGCTTAAGGCATGCAGGAGTTTAACCTGCAATTTCACCTTGACAAGGTGATGTAATCTTCATTTTACTAATGTCTTGAAGGAAGTGACAGAGTGGTTATGTGGCTGGCTTGAAACCAGTATATGGGGGTTCAATTCCTCCCTTTCTCGTTAATTTGATTGAATTTGAACAAACGCCGGTTCCTCATATGTGTGGTAGGGAGGAGGGCAGCCGTGAAGTCATTCTACATTTGTCGTAGTTAGTTCTACGGATAGTACTTCTCGTTTAGCGGCGAAGGCTTCTCATAGAATAAATAGGAACATAATTACTGCTACTAGAGAGATTAGTGACCCTACAGATGATACTGTGTTTCACAGGGCATAGGCGTCTGGGTAGTCGGAATATCGTCGCGGTATTCCTGCTAGGCCTAGGAAGTGCTGTGGAAAGAATGTAAGATTGACTCCAATAAACATTACCCCAAAGTGGATTTTTGTTCAGGCGCTATGTAGGGTGTATCCTGTTAATAGAGGGAATCAGTGTACAAAGGCTGCTATGATAGCGAACACGGCGCCTATTGATAGTACATAGTGGAAGTGGGCAACTACATAATATGTGTCGTGAAGAACAATGTCAAGTGATGAATTAGATAGTACAATTCCTGTGAGTCCACCTACTGTAAACAGGAAGATGAATCCGAGAGCTCATAGCATAGGGGTTTCTCATTTAACTGATCCGCCATGAAGTGTGGCTAGTCAGCTGAATACTTTTACACCTGTCGGGATGGCAATAATTATTGTTGCAGATGTGAAGTATGCACGGGTGTCTACGTCTATTCCAACAGTAAACATGTGGTGGGCCCACACAATAAACCCTAGAAGACCGATGGCCATCATGGCTCAAACCATTCCTATGTAGCCGAATGGTTCTTTTTTACCTGAGTAGTAGGCCACGACGTGAGAGATAATACCAAATCCTGGGAGAATAAGGATGTAAACTTCTGGGTGACCAAAGAACCAAAATAAATGTTGATAAAGGATTGGGTCTCCCCCTCCAGCTGGGTCAAAGAATGTGGTGTTGAGGTTTCGGTCTGTTAGAAGCATTGTGATTCCGGCGGCCAGAACCGGTAGTGATAGAAGGAGAAGTACTGCTGTTACAAGTACGGATCACACAAATAGTGGTGTTTGATATTGGGAGATGGCTGGGGGTTTTATGTTAATGGTTGTAGTGATGAAATTGATTGCCCCCAGGATTGATGACACACCTGCTAAGTGTAGCGAGAAAATTGTTAAGTCTACTGATGCTCCTGCATGGGCAAGGTTACCTGCAAGAGGGGGGTATACTGTTCAACCTGTTCCAGCTCCAGCTTCAACACCAGAAGAAGCTAGTAACAATAGGAAGGATGGAGGCAGGAGTCAAAAGCTTATGTTATTTATTCGCGGGAATGCCATGTCGGGGGCCCCGATTATTAGCGGTACGAGTCAGTTTCCGAAACCCCCAATAAGAATTGGCATTACTATAAAGAAAATTATTACGAAGGCGTGAGCAGTGACGATAACATTATAAATTTGGTCATCACCTAGAAGCGATCCGGGTTGGCTAAGCTCAGCCCGAATGAGAAGGCTTAAGGCGGTTCCTACTATTCCGGCTCAGGCACCAAATACAAGATAAAGGGTGCCAATGTCTTTGTGGTTGGTAGAGAAGAATCAGCGCGTGATTGCCACAGGTAGGGTGGCTGAGTGCTTAGGCGGTGGGTTGTAGCCCCAAAGACAAAGGTTTGAGTCCTTTCCCTATCACAGCTCTGTGGTGAAAATCACATCGGATTGCAAATCCGAAGACGTAGACTAACACTCTGCCGGGGCTTTTCCCGCCTTGTTGGGCTAGGCGGCGGGAAAAGTAGATGGATGCTCGTTGGTTTGGGCGCTTAGCTGTTAACTAAGAGTTTGTAGGATCGAGGCCTTCCCATCTAGTAAGGCCTTAGTTTAATAAAAATGTCTGATTTGCAATCAGGAGATGCAAGTTAGTTTCTTGTAGGTCTTAGGTCAGGGACTAGAAGATTTTCACTTCTACTTAGAGCTTTGAAGGCTTTTGGTCTAATATTATCCTAAGTCCCTAGGTGGTTAGTGCTAGGATGGCGGGGGTTATTGGTAGTAGTCCTAGGGTGGCGGCAGTAAATAGGGTTAGGGGTAAAGAGGTTTGGGTTGTTTGGGTTCGTCAGGGGGTGGTTGAGTTGGTTGTGTTTGGGGAGATGGTTAGTGTTATTGCGTAACACAGTCGTAGGTAGAAGTACAGGCTAATTAGGGCGGTCAGAGCCATGGTTGTGGCGATGATGGGGAGGTCTTGTTTTGTTAGTTCTTGTAGGATTAATCATTTTGGCATGAATCCTGTTAGTGGTGGCAGGCCTCCTAATGAAAGTAACACAAGGGCGGTGGTTGATGCTAGGACTGGGTTTTTTGACCAGGCTGTTGCGAGTGTATTGATTTTGGTGGTGGATGATATTTTTAGGGTTAGGAATATTGCGGATGTCATGATGATATATGTTCCTAGTGCAATTAGGGTGAGTTGTGGGGCGTATTGAATAATAATAATTATTCATCCTATGTGGGCGATTGAGGAGAAGGCTAGGATCTTTCGTAATTGGGTTTGGTTGAGTCCTCCTCATCCTCCTACTAATGTGGATGTAACTCCTAGTAGGGTTAGTAGTGATGGGTCAATGTTTTGGGCTGTTTGAATAATTAGGGCGAGTGGGGCAAGTTTTTGTCAGGTGGATAGGATGAGTCCGGTTAGCAGGTCTAGTCCTTGTAGGACTTCTGGTATTCAGAAGTGTATTGGTGCGAGTCCAATTTTTAGTGCTAGGGCGGTTATAAATATTGTGCTGGCGATGGGGTTTGATAAGTCGTTAATGTTTCATTCTCCTGTTACCCAGGCGTTTGTTGTGCTTGCGAATAGGATTATTGCTGCTGCGGTGGCTTGGGTTAAGAAATATTTTGTTGTTGCTTCTACGGCTCGGGGATGGTGGTGTTGTGCTATTATAGGGGTGATTGCTAGGGTGTTGATTTCTAGTCCTATTCAGGCAAGTAATCAGTGGGAGCTGGCGAAGGTTAGGGTGGTTCCTAGTCCTAAGCTAGAAAGTAGGATTGCGAGTACGTATGGGTTCATTGGCGGAGGAGGGATTTTAACCGTCATGTTCGGGGTATGGGCCCGAAAGCTTGATTAGCTGACCCCGTCTATAGAAAGTGGTGTAAAGGAAGCACCAAGAGTTTTGATCTCTTGAGTATGGGTTCGATTCCCTTCTTTCTAGGAACTGAGGGGGCTTTAACCCCTGTAAATCACTCTATCAAAGTGGTCCTTAGGCGTTCAGGCACAGTTCCTTTAAGGCTATAGTTGTGGGGGAAGTCCTGCTAGTGCGATTGGCAGGGCGGTGTGTCATAGTATGAAGGCGAGTGTGAGGGGAAGGAAGTTTTTTCAAACTAGGTGTATTAGTTGATCATATCGGAATCGTGGGTAGGAGGCTCGTACTCATAGAAATAGGATAGATAGTAGTGCGGCTTTAATTATTAGGTTAATAGTTGTGAGTTCGGGGATATTTGGGGTGTGTGAGGCTCCTAGAAATAGTACGGCTGATAGGGTGTTTATCAGCAGGATGTTGGCGTACTCGGCTAGAAAGAATAGGGCAAAGGGTCCACCTGCGTATTCTACGTTGAAGCCGGATACTAGTTCTGATTCTCCTTCTGTGAGGTCAAATGGTGCTCGGTTTGTTTCGGCCAGTGTTGAGATGTATCATATTGCAGCTAATGGTCAGGCTGGGATAATTAGTCAAATATTTTCTTGGGTGGTGTTGAATGTTTGTAGGGTATATCCTCCTGAGAAGATAATTACTGATAGGAGGATGAGTCCGAGGCTTACTTCATATGAAATTGTTTGGGCTACGGCCCGTAGGGCTCCAATTAATGCGTATTTTGAGTTTGATGCTCAGCCAGAGCCTAGAATTGAATATACTGCGAGGCTTGATAGGGCTAGGATAAATAGGATTCCTAGATTGAGGTCGGTTACTGGGTGGGGCATGGGTATTGGTGCCCACAGAGTTATGGCCAGAGTTAGAGCAAGAATTGGGGCGGCTAAGAATAGGAATGGTGATGATGTAGAGGGGCGTACTGGTTCTTTGATGAAGAGTTTTACTCCGTCAGCAATGGGTTGTAGTAGTCCGTAGGGTCCTACTACGTTAGGCCCTTTTCGTAGCTGTATATATCCTAGTACTTTTCGTTCGACTAGTGTTAGGAAGGCTACTGCTAGGAGAACTGGTACAATGTAGGCTAAGGGATTGATTAGGTGGGTTATTAGGGTGTTTAGCATGAACTGGGGAGAGGATTTGAACCTCTGGTTTAAAGGGCTTAGGCCTTTCGCAATTTACCACGCTCTGCCACCCCAGTGTGTCCTTATTTTGGCTAGCTGGGGTTTTAGCTCTCCCTTTGTTTTGTTTATTTGTTTTCATAAATTAGGGGTAGGGCGTGCTTTAAGTATGGGCCCTTCTTTTCCGATCCTTTCGTACTAGGAAAAGTAGCGTTACAGATAGAAACTGACCTGGATTGCTCCGGTCTGAACTCAGATCACGTAGGACTTTAATCGTTGAACAAACGAACCCTTAATAGCGGCTGCACCATTAGGATGTCCTGATCCAACATCGAGGTCGTAAACCCTCTCGTCGATATGGACTCTGGGAGAGGATTGCGCTGTTATCCCTAGGGTAACTTGGTTCGTTGATCGGTCTTGGTGGCCGGATCATGTTTGGTCAGATATTCTGTGGCTTAGAGGTGTCTCTCTTGGTTTTAGGAGGTATCCCAGTCCACTTGGAGGCTTCTTTTTCCTCCGTGGTCGCCCCAACCGAAGGTAAAATTTCATGTTCCGCAAGGTTTTTGCTTTTTATTGAGTTGTTTAACGCGGTTGAGTTTTGTACCTTAAGCTCCAAAGGGTCTTCTCGTCTTGTATTATTATACCCGCTTCTGCACGGATAGATCAATTTCACTGACTTGAAAAGGGAGACAGTTAAGCCCTCGTTTAGCCATTCATACAGGTCTCCATTTAAAAGACAAGTGATTGCGCTACCTTTGCACGGTCAAAATACCGCGGCCGTTAAACTTGTAGTCACTGGGCAGGCTGGACCTCTTATACTTGGTTGCGTTGCAAGAGGCGATGTTTTTGGTAAACAGGCGAGGCTTGTGTTTGCCGAGTTCCTTTCTTTTCTTTTAGTCTTTCCTCAATAGCACTCCAGTGTGGGGTTAACGATTGTTTGGTTGTGAGTTTTTCTTGATTTTTTTGTTGTTCACATTGCTCTCTTTGGCTGAGTTCGTTAGTTGCCAATGGTTAGTCCGGTTTGGCTTACACTTGTGCTTGGAGAAGGGTGGGCCTTCTTGTTACTCATTTTAGCATAATTTCTTCCATGTTGGCATGGATTAGCCTAATATGTTTTAGGGGATTAAGATTTTTTATCGGGATAATAAACTTTTGTCTGTCTGAGCTTTAACGCTTTCTGGTTAGGTGGCTGCTTTTAGGCCCACTAGAACAGTGTGTTTTGTGTATTGTGATCTTTATCCTCCTGGTAAGGTTGTGTCCTTTGTTAAAGGGGCTGTACCCCCTTTAACTAACTCTCGTGTGTTTCTCTGCGTCTTGTTTGGTGTGTGTTTGATTTGAGGTGTACGAGGCTGAACTTCTATTCATTTCTTAGGCAACCAGCTATCACCAGGTTCGGTAGGTCTGTCACTTCTACCCGGAGCTCTTCCCACTCTTTTGCCACAGAGACGGGTTGGCCCTTAATAGGCTGTCTCGGGGTAGCTCACCTGGTTTCGGGGTTTCAAACTAAAGGTCTCTTTGCTTGGGTGTACTGGCTAAATCATGATGCAAAAGGTACAAGGTTTAATCTTTGCTTTTTAGTGCTTATATGGGTTGTTTCATTTCTCTTTCAGCTTTCCCTTGCGGTACTGTTTCTATTGCTTTAGTATTTGAACCTTTTCTGTCTCCCGTACTTAGGTAAAAGAATGGTTTAGTTTTTGGTGTTAGATTTATTATATGTTATTTATATCGTTTGGTTAATTATGGTGGTTAAGCTAGCTGTTTGGCTCAGGGCGACCCAATTTGCATGGGCGTCTTCTCGGTGTAAGTGAGATGCTTAGCTAACTCAGCCACGTCCTGGGTTTGGTCCAAGTGCACCTTCCGGTACACTTACCGTGTTACGACTTGCCTCTCCTCGTCATTGCTAGGGTGTTAGGTAGCTTTGATGCGTCTTGACAGGAGAGAGTGACGGGCGGTGTGTACGCGTCTCAGAGCCGGGTTCAAAGGGACACTCTATTTCCTTTTTACTACTAAATCCTCCTTCAAGCATTGTTTCATGGTGCGTGTTCGTGATATTCTATAATAGAAAATGTAGCCCATTTCTTTCCACTTCATACGCTACACCTCGACCTGACGTTCTGGGTTGTGCCCATTTTGCTTACTTTTATTGCCTTCACAGGGTAAGCTGACGACGGCGGTATATAGGCTGGGATGGCTAGGAGTGGTGAGGTTTAACGGGGGTTATCGGTTCTAGAACAGGCTCCTCTAGGGGGGTCTGAGACACCGTCAGGTCCTTTGGGTTTTAAGCTAATGCTCGTAGTACCCTGGCGAACATCATTGTGGTTGGATGTCTAAGTTTACGGCTGAGCATAGTGGGGTATCTAATCCCAGTTTGTTTCTCAGCTTTCGTGGGGTCAGGTAGTTGTTAAAGCTACTTTCGTGTTGGGGCTTCAGGCACCTAGAAGCGTATGACGACCAAAGGGCCATTTGGCTTTATTTTTATTTTCCCTTAACCACTCTTTACGCCGTTATATAATCAACTAGGGCCTCTCGTCTAACCGCGGTGGCTGGCACGAGTTTTACCGGCCCTCTAAGCACTAACTGAGTCAAGTTTTCACTTATGGCTTAATGTCTATCACTGCTGAATTCCCTTGGGGGTGTGGCTAGGCCAGGCGTCTTGGGCTAAATGTTTGTGCCTGATGCCCGCTCCTCGTCCCCGGGTGGGGGATTAAGGGCATACTCACTGGGTTGCGGAGACTTGCATGTGTAAGTTGAGCTAGAGCTGATGATAAGGTCGGGACCATGCCTTTGTGCATGCGGAGTTTTTTAGGACTCATCTTAGCATCTTCAGTGCTATGCTTTGCATTAAGCTACGCTAGC